CCAGCCCCCCCCCTAAGCTAAGATGCGTATCGATCAATCAACAACCATTAGTTTCTGTTTCTCCTTTTTCGAGAAACATAGTAGAATAATCACAGGATTCTTCTACTTCTAGGAACAGGAGCAATATATTATCTTGCAATACTCTTATCTTAGGAAACGAGATAAACAAAAACAATTAGCAATGGAACGATCCCAATCATTAATCCGAATAAATAAGAGGATACTCTCCCGCCTTCCCCGTATCTCGCACTCTCTCCCCCTAGAAGACTCGAAATACCGATACCATTGATCATTCCGTCGATTACCCATTCGTCAAAGATTGCAATAAGCTTGCTCACAGAACGCATACCTCTTATTAGGTATTTCTCATAAAAATAATCGATATAACCCCGATTTTGTGACAAATCTTGAAGAAAGACAAGACCTGGATCTAACCATTGTTTATACTTGGATAAACTCTTTGAATAAAAAGATATAGGTCCATAAAGAATATATGAAATAGATATTCCAACCACGGATAAACTAACAGAACCTAGTGATTCGACCAAGACAAGGATAGAAACTTAATATAGAGCATATAATTACAAGATAAGAGAAACGAAGAGCAGTCAGGATCATTAAAAATAAATTGGAGTTTTGTGAAATGAAGATAGCAGTCTACGGAAAAGGCGGGATTGGGAAATCAACAACCAGTTGTAATATATCCATAGCTTTAGCAAGACGTGGAAAACGAGTGTTACAAATTGGATGTGACCCTAAACATGATAGCACCTTTACCCTTACAGGATTCCTAATACCCACAATTATAGATACTTTACAGTCGAAAGATTATCATTATGAAGACGTATGGCCTGAAGATGTTGTTTATAAAGGTTATGGCGGCGTAGATTGTGTCGAGGCAGGAGGACCTCCGGCAGGAGCTGGTTGTGGAGGGTATGTAGTAGGAGAAACAGTTAAATTATTAAAAGAATTGAATGCTTTTTATGAATATGATATTACCCTATTTGATGTCTTGGGAGATGTAGTATGCGGAGGTTTTGCAGCTCCATTGAATTATGCAGATTATTGTATCATTATAACAGATAATGGGTTTGATGCCCTTTTTGCAGCAAATCGTATTGCGGCATCAGTCAGAGAAAAAGCACATACTCATCCACTACGATTAGCGGGTTTAGTCGGAAATCGAACAGCTAAAAGAGATCTCATTGATAAATATGTAGAAGCTTGCCCAATGCCTGTATTAGAGGTATTACCTCTAATCGAAGACATTCGAGTCTCTAGGGTAAAAGGAAAGACTTTGTTCGAGATGGCTGAATGCCAACCAAATCTTAATTATGTTTGTGATTTCTATCTGAATATAGCAGATCAACTATTATCTCAACCAGAAGGGATTGTCCCGAGAGAGGTTCCGGATAGGGAATTATTTAGTCTACTATCAGATTTCTATCTAAATCCTGATCATCAACAACGTCGCAATAATACTCAGAACGATGAACAGGATGTTCTGCTTGATTCTACGATGATCTAAGATTCTAGATCTGATCCTTGTTTATTATCATTCATACTCTTTTAGGAAACTCTTTTATGAAGACTCTTGAAACTCTCACTTTTGAATGTGAAACTGGTAATTATCATACTTTTTGCCCTATTAGTTGTGTAGCTTGGTTGTATCAGAAAATAGAAGATAGTTTCTTCTTAGTAGTAGGAACAAAGACTTGTGGTTATTTCTTACAGAATGCTCTTGGAGTTATGATATTTGCAGAACCTCGTTATGCAATGGCAGAATTGGAAGAGGGGGATATCTCAGCATAATTAAATGATCAAGAAGAATTAGGAAGAATCTGTCGTCAAATAAAGAGAGATAGAGACCCTAGTGTTATTATTTGGATTGGCACGTGTACTACAGAAATCATAAAAATGGATTTGGAAGGTATAGGGCCAAAACTAGAAAAAGAGCTTGGAATACCAATTATAGTAGCCCGAGCAAATGGATTAGATTATGCCTTTACTCAAGGAGAAGATACTGTACTCGCTGCAATGACACATCGATGTCCGGAATATAAGTCAAAAAAAGATGAGCAAGAGCAATATTCAGCTAAAAATACCGATAAGCCCGACGTTATTCTGTCAACATCCTTAAGATCTTCTTCAAACGCAGCTGAGAATCAATCGTATGAGAATGTCTTAGTCCTTTTCGGATCTCTACCCTCAACTGTAGCTTCTCAATTGAATTCAGAATTAGAACGCCAATCCATTCGAGTTTCAGGTTGGCTACCCTCTCAGAGATATACCGAGCTCCCATCTTTAGGGAAAGGAGTCTATGTCTGTGGTGTAAATCCTTTTCTAAGCCGGACAGCAACAACCCTTATGCGGCGTAGGAAATGCCAGTTAATAGGAGCACCCTTCCCTATTGGCCCAGATGGAACACGCGCTTGGATCGAAAAGATCTGTTCTGTTTTTAATATAGAACCCTACGGTTTAGAAGAAAGAGAAAATAACATATGGAAAGGCTTGAGAGATTATCTTGGAATAGTAGCTGGAAAATCTATATTTTTCATGGGAGATAATTTATTAGAGATCTCAATAGCAAGGTTTCTAATTCGATGCGGGATGGTTGTTTACGAAATAGGTATTCCTTATATGGACAAACGATATCAAGCTGCTGAGTTATCTCTTTTACAAGATACTTGCATAAAAATGAATACACCGATGCCACGGATCGTTGAAAAACCTGATAATTATAACCAGATGCAACGTATGCATGAATTAAGGCCTGATTTAGCAATCACTGGAATGGCTCACGCCAATCCTTTAGAAGCAAGAGGTATAGATACAAAATGGTCTGTCGAATTCACATTTGCTCAGATTCATGGATTTACTAACTCAAAAGATGTTCTTGAACTTGTTACGCGTCCCCTGCGGCGTAATACTGATTTGGGAGCTTTGGGTTGGAATAACCTTTCAAAACAAACACTAACAGTTTGATGAATACTAACATTTCTATTACTAGATATGAAGAATTAATAATTGATTGATAGAAATATCTGAAGCTGTCTCTTAGATTTATTAATCATAAAGGATATCCTTTATGATTAATAAATCTGTTGATCTTCTCTAGAAAGAATGCTATACTATAGAGCTAGTGAATAACTATTGCTCATACATTGAAAAAGAAAGATAACAGAAACAAAGGAAAATACTTATTATGAACGTAGCTAGCGTTCAAGTGTCGTTGTATCTATTTCAAGCCTCATTAATCACTTGGATAAGAGTAGCAAGCCCTTGTATACTCTTCGGACTTTATTATGGGTTACTATCAACATTACCTATTGGGCCTTCCCATATAATATCTATTAGATCTTTTCTACTAAGAGGAAATGCTAGCGGCTTTGCAGCTTTGAGTGGTTTGATGATAGGACAGCTTATACTATCTTTATCAATATTCTGTTCACCCTTATACATGTTGATAATAAAACCTCACATCATAACGCTCTTAATATTGCCGTACTTATTGTTCTACTGGTTTCGAATCAAAGATCTATTGGATTATCGAACCTTTCATCCTATTGGTTTATTGAGCGATTCTCATATTTCTAGAATATTTATAGAAACCTTGATCTTACAAATTCTGAATCCAATCCTTCTACCAAGTCCTGTATTAGCTAGACTCATTCACCTTTTTCTTTTCCGTTACAGTAATAATGGCATATTTCTAATTAGTACATTTTTGGGTTGGTTAAGTGGTCATATACTTTTTCTTAATCTATGTAAATTGCTAGTAATTCGCCTAGAAAATGATTCGCCGATCTTATATCTCTTAATCAAACGAGTTATACATAATACTTTTAGTATTATTATTTATATGATTGTATTACTCTATTTGGGCAAAGCTCCAGTATCTCTTTTTACTCACAGCGTTGAGAATAGACTGGTTTTGCTTGAAGAAGAGTTCTGCCAATTACCAAACTGGATGGTATGGATATTCAAAGAATGGCCTACGTCTTGTTTTGATCAAACTAGACCCAATCGGCCTATACGATACGTACCATGTTGGTTTAATGGGAATAATCCTGTGAGAAAACAAGTATCAACTCTTTTTTTTGATAAATGCTTGAGTGATGGAAAAGAAAGGATAACCTTTACAGCGTTGCCTAGTTTGTCAATCTTTGGAAATCAATTACAATTACTAGAACCTTTAAAGGAGAAACAATCCGACCTAAATCCGTATAAATACTGGATAGATAACCAATCAAGAAAGAAAGAAGCTCTAATCAGTGAGTTAAGAGATCGAACCAGATCTTTAGATACTAAGTGTATATTTTCAGAAACAAGGGAGAGCAGGACGGAATTGACTTCCGAAAATGAAGAAGAACCACCTAAGCCATGTAACCCCTATCTAAGTAATTTAGATCGGATAAAATTCCCGATCTCAATATCCTCTTGGATATTCTATGATTTCTTCAAAAAGAGTCCATTAATCAAGACTAAGAATGAATATATTGAACAAGATGAGTATGATTCCCAACTTGAAGATTGGATCTATTATAAATATGAACAATTAGGGTTTGATAAGATTCCTCTTCCTTGGGAACCAATACCGCCAAAAGCTCAAGACACATTCTTCTTTATGTTCGAGGATTCTGAGGACGTTAGGGTTCAAAAATTATTAGAGGAGATAGATAATTTATGCAAAGAAAATGATTTATCATCTATTTGGGATTGGGAAATAACTTGGGAGCTAGTATCTCAGCTTCCGATGCCAGAACGAACTCTCTTCTTCATCTGCCTTCACGAAGATTCTAGTGGATTTGATTGGGTCAATCTCTTTGATATCTCTTCAACTGACAACGAAGAAGAATCTTTTTACTCAAAACAAGAATTACGTTCAATCTACAAGATTGAGGAAGCCTTAATAGAATTAGCTGAGGAATATGAAGTAATAATTGATAATCCATTTGATATTGTGGGTGGAGTTACTGATATTCGTAATAGAAAATTCAAGAATCTGGGAATCAGTATTGAAAAGACGACATCAAAACCAAAAAGGATCATTAAACGTTATTCGGAAGCGCCCGATTTCCGGCGGGAGCTTATAAAAGGATCTATGCGTTCTAGGAGACGTAAGATGCTGGTTTGGAACCTATTTCAAGAAAAAGGGCATTCACCTTTCTTCTTAAGATTAATGGAAATACCTAACCGGTCTCAGCGCTCTCTACCAAGATTGATCGATTCCAAAGCATTGACAATCGACTCAGAACAGGAGACAAATCAAGAATTTGAAAAACAATTATCATCTTCCTCGTCAAAAAATATACAAATAATGCGCTCGTTGGTATCATCTAGATTAGATGTAGGTTCCATTCATACGGGAAGGAGTCTATTATTAGTGCTACAATCGAATCTTCGGAAATATGTAAAACTACCTCTATTAATAACATTTAAGAATCTTGCTCGTATCTTTCTTTTCCAAGCTCCAGAATGGGATGAGGACTGGAGTGAGTGTCACAAAGAATCTCATATTAACTGTACTTATGATGGTGAAGAGTTTTCAGATACTGATTTACCGGCTCGTTGGTTGAAAGAAGGTCTTCAGATAAAGATTGTTCATCCTTTCCAATTAAAACCTTGGCACGATCATAAGAAGAAGACAATTATTAAGGGAAATAAGATTCGATCACAAAGATCAAGAAGGGGTAATTCAGAGAAAGAAATCTTTCGAGCTACTTATTTGACAATCTGGGGATCTCAGACAGATAGGCCTTTTGGAAATATTCAGAAAGAGCCTCCGTTTTGGAAACCTATTAAGAGAGAATTAATAAAGACTTGGAAAGGTAATATTTCTTTGCAAACTAGAGAAATAGAGACTTTTTTATCGAGATTAGGTATACCTATGAAATCTGATTCAATAATACGAAAAGATTTGAATCCTTTAAAAAGGGTCGGAGTGACTCAAGAGGATCATAATCAAACTAATTCTATTAGGAGCATTCTTTTATCTGAGACGAAAGAGAAACAAGAAAGAAATAGCCAGAAGATTGACTCAGAATCAATTCATATTGCTAATGACTTTCAGTCAATTAATGACGTTAAAGATAAAAAACTATTAGACACTCTGGTAGGATTTGATTCAAAAATTGGGGTTCCCGTCTATCAACCTAAAAAGATTGATACAGATGAACGGACTATAGGATCATTCCATCTCAATAAAGAAGAAATAAAAAGAAGATTAAATAACAAAAATCTCAATAGTTCTTTAATATTTAAGAAGCTATTAATAGATATTCGAAGAAGAATTTTGATGTTCCGTTTAGGAATTGTAAAATCCATTGATAAGTATTTATTAGCTGCAAAATATCTTCAAAGAGCTAATAGGATTCTTTCTCGTTATTCTGTTCCATTCATAACATTCCCAATACAGTTAGTACAAATCCTAAAGGATACTATTCAGAATCATGTTAATAGAGAAGAGTTAGCACTAGCTATTCCGAATACGTCCCAAAATATGTTTCAAATAGACAATAAATCAATCAGACCATTATCCCAGGCATATATTTATGACAATCTATGGTGCGCAAACGGAACAGATAATGTAGATCTAAATGATTTGCTGAAGACCTTGAAAGACAATGAGATTCTTAAAGAACTTGAGAATCAGGAAGAACTGAATAAATATTATAATCTATTAAATGATTGTAAACACAATTGTAAAGGGGAATCCGATTCTAAAGAATATAATCATTTCGTGCAAAATGATGATCTTTCAATCAAGAGAACAAAATCTTCGATATCTCTGTATGATAAAAAGAGTAATAGAAAGAAGCAGGATTTTTTAGAATGTCTTGATAATAGAAACAAGATTATACAACAATATATCGATGAGCCAATTAAAGAATTTGTTATGATACAAGGTCTTTCCAAGCAACTTTCTGATCTGATTGCAGATGATTGGAAGAATTGGTTAGAGTCTTTCAACAGGTATAACTTGCCGTTGGAAGTATGGCGTAAAATAGCACCACAAGAATGGAGAGTGAATGCTGAGAATCTAAATAGATTTGAAGATATTCAAAGAGATCCTTTTGAAAGACAAGAAAAGTATGTCTCTCATAAAGAGCCGGATGATTTTTGTTTCTATAAGGAAAACCCGTTATTCAGAGACCGGATCAAGAATCTTAATAAGCGTCATAAAAACGCCCATTTACTATCTAATCTTGTCAATTCCATCCAAAGACACGGATCTGAAATATTGAAGAATGATGGAAAGCAAAAGAATTGGTGGAAAAATCGTATAAAAGACGTCATTTTAAAAAATAACCAAAAGATCTTTTATCAACAAATCGATAATTTTGAGAAGGAGTTAGTCTCAAAGATCGATTTAGCTCTATGGATAATTCCAGATGATATAAACAATGAAGATCTCTCTAAAACAGAATTAAGATCACCATTTGAGCCTAAGACTTGCATTCTAAAGGAAATTTGCATGGAATCTTTTATCGGTAAAGAACTTGATTCAAAAAAGGAGGAGGATGACTCTAACATAACAACGAATGAAATCCTTTTGAGAGACAGATTGAATAATTATTTTCTATCTCAATGGGAGTGGAAATCGGAGGAATCTAAGAGATTTCAAAAATTTAAAGATCTCTTATCTCTCACCAATATATTGCCAGATATACACGATATTACTGAATCTATAAGTATGGACCCAGAGTTAGCCAATATCTTCTTTTACGAAGAAGATATTGATTTTGAAGCCCTAGAAGATCTATTCTTTTGTTCAAGTCATCATTTCTCACGAGTGTTTGATGATCAGCTTCTAATGTATAAACTAGTTAGCATTCTGTTGAGATTCAAAAATCGATCTAGAAAGAGATTGGATACGAATATCTTTGACGAATGCAAACGACGCTTATTCTTTATCGATGAAACAACAGATTCATCTTATCTCTATAATATTGACGATCTATTACTTCCTAGAAGACGTCGAGAATCACAGATTCTGGGATCTATAGGAATAGAAATTCCCAAACACGGAGAATCAAAAGAGGGATATATCTTAGATTATCCTTTTCGAGTGCAAAAGACAGGTAAGGGTGAGGAATCGGAAGATTCAAGTAAGACCCAGATGGTCAAGCGTTTTCTTTGGCCTAGCCATCGTTTAGAAGAATTAGCCTGTATAAATAGATTTTACCTAAACACCAACAATGGAAGCCGATTTGCTATACTGAAGATACGCATGTATACGGTTCTCTAGAATAAGACGAAATAGATAAGTTTTCCATTAAGATTGCTAACCAATTGAGAATCTTAATGATTCTCATGCAAATTTTGTGCTCTTTTTTATCATATTATAGGTTAAGAATAAATTCTGATTGACAGATGCTCGGAATTATTCAATGATATAGTTGATTCTAATTCAATTCTAAGAGTCTCATTGATCCAGACTGATATCATTCAGATGTATAACCAGATTCTTTATAATATTCTATAAAAGAAAATTAAAAATATTACCACAGATAAAAAAAAGATGTCTCTCAATTCATCATTAATCTATAAAAATAAGCATAGAGGGTCTACTGAATCTCAAATATCTTATTTGACTGATCTAGTTTCAAGACTTACCTCTCACCTAAAAATGCATCCAAAAGATTATTCTTCTCAAAGAGGTTTATGGAAACTATTAGGGAAGCGCAAACGTCTCTTAAGATATCTATCTAAAAAGGATATAGCTTCTTACACCAGTATAATGACTACTTCAGGGATTCGAAGATCAGAGAGACGCTGAATTAGATTGAAAGATATATTGATATCTTATTATTTTTAAGAAATGATCTATTGAGATCACAATATCTTTCTGAATCTGGACTTCTTAAAAAAGAGGGGAGTAATCTACGAGTATGTCTATTGTAAGAAAAGATACCGTCATTGTGAGTATGGGTCCCCATCACCCATCTATGCATGGCGTTCTTCGACTTATTGTTACTTTAGATGGCGAAAATGTTATTGATTGCGAACCAATATTAGGATATCTACATAGAGGAATGGAAAAGATTGCCGAGAACCGAACAATCTTACAGTATCTTCCTTATGTAACAAGATGGGATTATTTAGCCACCATGTTTACCGAAGCAATAACAGTAAATGCTCCAGAAAAATTAGCAAATATTCAAATACCAAGAAGAGCTAGCTATATACGAATAATTATGCTTGAATTGAGTCGAATAGCTTCTCACTTGTTATGGCTTGGACCTTTCCTCGCAGATGTTGGTGCGCAAACCCCTTTCTTCTATATATTTCGAGAAAGGGAAATGATTTATGATTTATTTGAAGCTGCTACAGGCATGCGAATGATGCACAATTATTTTCGAATTGGGGGAGTAGCCGTAGATCTAGCATATGGATGGGTAGATAAATGCTTAGACTTTTGCCATCACTGTCTTCTAAAAGTCGATGAATATGAACGACTTATTACCAATAATCCTATCTTTCTCAAACGAGTAGAAGGAGTAGGTTTTATTAGTAGGGAAGAAGCTATAAATTGGGGCCTATCGGGACCCATGTTACGAGCCTCAGGAATTCCATGGGATCTGCGAAAGGTAGATCATTACGAATGTTATGATGAGTTAGATTGGCAAATCCAATGGCAAATGGGAGGAGATTCGTTAGCTCGTTATTTGGTACGAATTGGCGAAATGAGAGAATCTATAAGGATTATTCAACAAGCCTTGAGATTTCTTCCAGGAGGTCCATATGAGAATCTGGAGGCTCGACGCATTAGTCAACAAAACAAAGAAGTACAATGGAATGATTTTGATTATCAATTCATTGGAAAAAAGCCCTCTCCTACATTTAGATTACCCAAACAGGAGCATTATGTAAGAGTAGAAGCTCCTAAAGGAGAATTAGGAATCTTTTTGATTGGAGATGACAGTATCTTTCCCTGGAGATGGAAAATACGCCCGCCAGGATTTATCAATTTACAGATTCTTCCTCGATTAGTGAAAGGAATGAAACTAGCTGATATTATGACAATATTAGGCAGTATAGATATTATTATGGGAGAGGTTGATCGTTAATATGGTAATTAATCTGGTAACTGATACAAAAGATTTTGGAAACCGAATATTTGACTTGTTTCATGAATTAGGAGTTTCAAGGGATTCTTTCGAATTGATTCGGATTCTAATATCTATCGTTATCCTTCTCGTAGGAGTAACCATAGGAGTATTAGTTATTGTATGGCTTGAATGAAAGATATCCGCAGGAATCCAACAGCGTATCGGACCTGAATATGCGGGTCCATTAGGAATCATTCAATCTATGACAGATGGGATCAAGCTTTTATTAAAAGAAGACATTATTCCAGCTAGAGGAGATATCTGGCTATTCAACATCGGACCAGCTGTGGTAGTCATACCAGTTTTCATGAGCTACTTGGTAATACCTTTTGGACAAGATGTTATAATTGCTGATCTTAATATCGGCATTTTTCTATGGATCGCTATCTCAAGCATTGTTCCCTTAGGCCTTCTTATGGCAGGCTACGGTTCAAATAATAAATACTCTTTTTTGGGGGGTCTTAGAGCTGCTGCTCAATCTATTAGTTATGAAATACCTTTAGCTCTATGCATATTATCAATATCCCTACGTGTGATTCGTTGAATAGTAATCAGAAAAGAATATCTCAGATTCGGAGATTCTTATTCATTTTTTTAACAGAGTAACTAGATAGTCATTTGGGTAACATCAAACAGCATCTTGCAGTACTTGAATTGAGTCCCAGCCTCTACATACAGGAGTGAAAGCATGCCCGGGCAATGGAAGAAACTCTCTAATCCTAGGTTTCTAATGAGATTTTGAGGCCTGAAGCGGGGACAAAACAAGAAAGACGGAGCTTCTTGGGCAAGGTTAGATGGGGGGCAGGAACACTAAAATACAAGAAAGAATCGTAAGAAAGGCATAGGAAAATAAGTATCCTATAATTCAGGATATTTTAGTTCTTATTGAGTAAAGACTTAGCTTTGGTAGGGATGACTAAGTAGTAAATCTTGAAAACTCCGATCTTGAGTATATCCCTATCTATCTTAAATATGACTATCTGGAACGAAATAATCCTTTTTATAGTTCCCCAGTTTAATAGTTCCATTCTACCAACTCTTGCGGTAAATTATTGTATAGTATCAAGAATTCTACTTTCTTATTATATTAAGATAATAATTAATCTGGAGAAAATCGAGATCAATAAGAATCTACACCAAGTCTTGGGTTATACTCATAACGGGGCTAAGAGGGTTGAGATGGATTCTGAAGCTTTTACTCGTGACAAACGGAATCCCGTCGGTTAAGGTTATAAGTCTTTTCAAAATATTATCTAAATAATAAAATAGACTATAGTAAACTCTGTTTAGGAAACCTACGAGGAGCCGTATGAATTCTCATATTCATGTACGGTTCTGAATTAGCGGTGGTAACAATAAATAATCACCTACTATAATTATCTAATAGCTTAAGTACAATTGATATAGTTCAAACGCAATCTAAATATGGTTGTTTAGGATGGAATTTGTGGCGTCAACCTATTGGTTTTATTGCTTTTTTCATATCTTCATTAGCAGAATGTGAAAGGTTACCTTTTGATCTACCGGAAGCGGAAGAAGAACTGGTAGCAGGCTATCAGACCGAATATTCTGGGATAAAGTTTGGTCTCTTTTATATAGCTTCTTATTTGAATCTATTAGTCTCTTCTTTATTTGTAACAGTTCTTTATTTAGGTGGATGGGATTTATCGATCCCATTTCTACCAAGAATTGAGAGGATTTATTTTCCATGGTATTATATGGGTGGATTCCTTGATGCATTGAGAATAATAATGGAAATTTTTATTACATTAACCAAGTCTTATTTTTTCTTATTTATATCTATTATGACCAGATGGACTCTACCTAGAGTAAGAATAGACAACTTATTAGATCTTGGGTGGAAATTCCTCCTGCCAATTGCTTTAGGAAATCTGTTACTGACAGCATCATTCCAATTATTTCTCAATAATAGCTGATTCTTATTCTATCGATAATAATCTAATTATATTCTCTTAATCTTGTAAAAACTGAGTATTCCCTCTAAGCTTATCTATCATATGTTTTCTATGGTGACTGGATTCCAAGATTATGGTCAACAAGCAATCCAAGCTGCTAAATATATCGGTCAAGGATTCGCGGTTACTCTAGATCATCTGAATCGTTTACCCATAACTATTCAGTATCCTTATGAGAAACTCATACCATCCGAACGATTCCGTGGACGGATACATTTTGAATTTGATAAATGTATTGCTTGTGAGGTATGTGTTCGAGTATGTCCAATTAATCTACCTGTTGTGGATTGGCAGTTAATAAAGAATATTAGAAAGAAACAACTAAAGAGCTATAACATCGATTTTGGGGTTTGCATCTTCTGTGGAAATTGTGTTGAATATTGCCCAACTAACTGTTTGTCAATGACCGAAGAGTATGAGCTCTCAACTTATGATCGTCATGAATTAAACTATGATCAAACGGCTTTGGGGCGTTTACCCCTTTCGGTCTCGCAGGATTCTACAATCAAAACAGTTTCTTCTCTAAGTTATTTATCTATGAAAGCAATGAAAGATCACCCTAATAGTCAAACTATCACTTAGAGTACCCTTCCTTCTTTGAATCGAGATTCAAAGGATTCTTTCCAAAGAGAATCAGAACTAAAGGTTATTGGGTATTTTTTAATTCTAAAGCTATCCCTACTAGGGGGATAGCTTTTTCTGTTATATTCTTTCTTATTTCTATCAGTAGTGAAAAGATTCAGAAGAAATAAGTATATAACAAGAAAAAAGCTATCTATATAGATTATAAGATTGAAATATCCATACTGTTAGGCTAATATGTTAAAAAAGAAAGATTTGAATGATTTTGTAAAACGAATCTATCTCAATCAATTCATGGAATCCTATTAATCTTAATAGAATCAGGTATCTTATTAGGAAGCTTAGGAGTAGTATTACTTGTTAATGTAGTTCATTCTGCTTTTCTATTGGGATTGGTTCTTATCTGTATATCTTTGTTTTATCTCACACTAAATGCCGAGTTTGTAGCTGCCGCACAATTGCTTATTTATGTCGGGGCTATAAATGTTTTGATTGTATTTGCTGTGATGGTTATTGATAAATCAATAGAGGCAAATTCTTCATCCACTTCCTGGAATCTGGGAGATAAAACTACTTTTGGATTTTGTATCAGTCTCTTTTTTTTATTAACTATTATGATTCAAGAGACAGAATGGTCCAATATCTCTCTGAAGCAACAAGTAAAAACTATTGTTGAAGAAACTTCTAAAAACAATATCCAAAAAATTGGATACGAATTGTTAACAGATTTTCTAATTCCCTTTGAACTTCTTTCAATACTTCTTTTAGTTGCTTTAGTAGGAGCGATTACTATAGCTCGTAATGAACAAATAGTTGAGACAAAAAGAGATACTGCTTCATCACCCATGGATAATTCTTCATCGCAATGATTACTAATTACTTTTAATATCCAATTGGTCCTTTTAGAGAAGTAATAGATCACTTCGGTAAGGAGTTAAAAGATTATGGTTAAACATGGATTAATGCTAAGTGCTTCTGTTTATTGCATCGGTTTCTTTGGACTAATAACAAGTCGAAATATAGTTAGAGCACTAATGTGTCTTGAGTTAATCCTTAATGCGGTTAATATAAATCTTGTAATATTTTCTGATTCTTTTGACAATCAACAGATAAAGGGAGAAGTATTTTCTATATTCTTAATAGCTATTGCAGCTGCTGAAGCTACTATTGGCCTATCCATTGCTTTAGTTATTCAACGAAATAGAAGATCGACTCGTATTGATCAATTCGATCTGTTAAAATGGTGATTAGCAAACTACTAATATCTGACAATGATTCAATACCAAATTAAGGGATCTCTCTTACATGTGCTTTTTTATTTATTGGATTTCTTTTTCAAATATTAAAGAATCATGTCATACCTATCTCGCTACTTATTTCTTTTATTCAATATATTCTTTGTTATGTATCGTGTTTAGAGATATTATTTATGGAATCGTTAATTCCAGGGAATAGGACAAAAACAAATGAGTCAGGGATCTCTATCCTCCAATGTATCTATGTAGTACATAGAATAAGATCAATACATGAGAGAATTTGAACCTAATGAATAATAGGATTAGAACTATGAGAGCTTTATCCGGTCTTTGAGAGTGAAGGGTAAGATTCAATAAGTATATACTGATCATTTCAATAACAAAGTATATCTGGTTTATCAATCTAATAGGAGTAAAAAATCCAATGGCACATTCAGTAAAGATCTATGATACGTGTATCGGTTGTACTCAATGCGTAAGAGCCTGTCCAACAGACGTCTTAGAGATGATACCGTGGGATGGGTGCAAAGCAAATCAAATTGCTTCTGCTCCTAGAACAGAAGATTGCGTGGGTTGTAAGAGATGTGAATCCGCTTGTTCAACAGACTTCTTAAGTGTACGTGTTTATTTGGGAGCTGAAACGACTCGTAGTATGGGTCTAGCATACTAATCTGCCATTTACTAAGGATTCAAAGGAGTAAACTCATTTGATTATCGACCCATACTCAAATATTATGACTCAATGGCATTGAGTCATAATATTTGAGTATGGGTCGATAATCTGAAATCCCTCATTCAATCTTTCTTTACTAAACCTTTCTATCTATGATCAGTAACGTACCTTGGTTAACAACAATCGTTCTTTTACCAATTTTTGCAAGTGTCCTGTTTCCAATGCTCCCTGAAAATGGAAATCGAATCGTTCGATGGTATGCACTAGGTATCTGTATACTAGAATTCCTTCTAATTCTTTATATATTCTATTGTCATTTTCATATGGATTATGAATCTTTTCAATTGATAGAGAAATTTAACTGGATAGATTCTATTAATTTCCATTGGGCCTTGGGTATTGATGGACTTTCTATGAGTCTTGTTCTATTAACAGGATTTGTTACTACTTTAGCAGCTTTAGCAGCTTGGCCAGTTACTCAAAATATACGCTTATTTTATTTCCTAATGTTAACCATGTATACGGGTCAAATTGGATTATTTGTTTCTCGAGATATTCTACTCTTCTTTCTAATGTGGGAATTGGAACTTATTCCGATTTACCTACTTCTATGCTTATGGGGTGGTAAAAGACGTCTCTATTCAGCTACCAAGTTTATACTATACACAGCTGGTGGCTCTATTTTCTTATTAGTAGGGTCTCTAGGCATGAGTTTCTATGGAACCGGGGTGCCTTCCTTTTATCTTCAAGACTTAACTAACAGACCATATCCGATGGTATTGGAAGTGTTCTTTTACTTAGGGTTTCTCGTAGCTTATGCTGTAAAATTGCCGATCTTTCCTTTCCATACTTGGTTGCCGGATACACATAGTGAAGCGCATTATAGTACATCTATGTTGCTAGCTGGAGTATTGTTAAAAATGGGAGGATATGGATTGATTCGAATCAACATGGAACTGTTGCCTAACGCTCATTCTATTTTTGCTTCATGGTTAGTGTTATTCGGAGCGTTCCAAATCGTATATGCATCCTTGATTTCTTTAAGCCAGCGGAACCTTAAGAGAAGAATAGCATATTCATCGATCTCACATATGGGTTTTGTTATAATTGGAATTGGTTCTTTAAGAGATATAGGCCTTAATGGAGCTGTATTACAGATGATCTCTCATGGATTAATAGGTGCCGCATTATTCTTTCTTGCAGGGACCTGCTATGATAGAACACGTACGTATTCTCTCGATCAATTAGGAGGAATAGCTATCCGGATGCCTAGGATATTCACGATGTTTAGTATCTTTTCGATGGCATCTCTGGCATTGCCGGGAATGAGTGGATTTATATCAGAATTGATGGTGTTATTAGGGATAGTAACTAATAATAATTATTCATTTCTATTTAGATCATTAGTTACGATAGTTGAAAGTATTGGGATAATATTGACTCCTATCTATTTACTATCAATGTTACGCCGAATATTTTACGGATATAGGATATCAAATTATTCAGATCTACATCTAATTGATTTTGGACCACGAGAGATATTTATCTCGATTTGTTTCTTTTTCCCAGTTCTAGGTATTGGGTTGTATCCTAATATTGTGTTATCCTTATGGAATAATAAGATAGTATCTATTCTATCTCAATATCCTTTTCTAAAATAGATCACAAACATTAGAAGTATTCCTGATCCAAGAATGAGCTTTTGTATCCAGGAGTAATACAGAGTAGAGTATTGTTAATAGAATTGTTTCATTATTGATGGTAAATCAATAAAGTAATCTTGTTATTATTTGAACAGATATGAATAAGGAACCGATATAACGATTCCCTATTGAACTAGCCTTTCTTTTAATTGCTAATTGTTGTTGTATATTCAACCTTTCAGAAAAAGAATACAATGTGTTAGATATTTTCTTTTATTAATTCAAATTCACCATTTATCAATCCATTCTTAGATCAACCATCCATAATTGTGTAAACCAATTCCCGATAGATTAACCCCCAAAAAGCAAATCCGAACCAGAAAGAATCCAGTAGATGCTACAATTGCAGGACCCTTGCCCTGCCAGATCTTAGTTATTTTGATATGAAGATAAATAGCATATATGATCCAAGTTGCTAATGCCCAAGTCTCTTTGGGATCCCAGCTCCAATAAGATCCCCAAGCCTCATTAGCCCATACTGCTCCTGAAAGAATACCAATAGTTAGAAAAGGAAATCCTAAACTGATAAGTTGATAGCTCCATTGTTCAAATCGGTGGATCCACTGGCATTTCTGCAAATTAAAAGATAAAAGATAGAAAGATTTCTTTGGATTGTTATCTTTTTCTTGATAATAGCTTTTATCAATCTCTTTGAAAGAGATCAAAGCTAATAAATCTTGACTTCTTCTGTGGGCAAAACGGTCTGTTCCGTTCTCGGAGAGAATAACCAATGAAGATATTGATAATAAAGATCCGCATAACAGGGTTGCATAGCTTAACAACATCATACTTACATGCATCATTAACCAATGAGATTGTAAAGCAGGTACTAACCCTGTAGATTGTTGCATTTCTTGCGAAAGACCTAGATTTGCAAAACCATGGGTCAACATGGCACTTGGTGCTGTGAGTGCTCCTGACCATCGATTCTGGTTTCTAATTTCTAGGATTATATCGAGTAAACAGAAACTCCACGATAGAAACATAGATGATTCATATAAATTGCTCAATGGGAGATGTTCAGATTGAATCCAGCGGATCATCATAGATCCCGTTATAAGGATAAAAACAATTATTATACCTTTTCCACTCAAACGACCTAAGCTATCGATTTTATAGCATAAGCTTATCCACTGAAATAAAGTAACAAAAAAAAGTATAAGAAATGAGATGTAAACAAATATATATTCTATATTGGTGTGCATAATAAAGAGATCCAAATAATTAACAATTAACAAATTTAGTAATGCTCGTTTTTCATAGAAAAAATGGTTTGAGCCCATTGGATTGATTTCTTGTCTAAGAAACCAATAACTCCAATACCTTTAAGATAAGAAGACATTGTTAGTTAGAATGGCGAGATAATGAATGATAATGCCGCTACTCGGATTCGAACCGAGACGCTCTAGCACTGCTTCCTAAGAGCAGCGTGTCTACCTGTTTCACCATAGCGGCTTATTCTTTATTCTATTGCTTATTAGACAAAATGATACCATCTTCTTAATTGACTCGTCAATCTTGTTAAGATTATTTTGGTTCAAAAAAGAAAAAGAAAAGGACGCATAAATAGAATAAGCACCCTATTCTATGAACAAATATTTATATATATTCCAGACTGATCGGTTTGATTTAGAATTCAGCATTAGATTAAGTATTATAATAATATTGAAAGAGCGGGATATAGCGTAGCTTGGTAGCGTGCCATCTTGGGGTGATGGAGGTCGCAGGTTCAAATCCTGCTATTCCGAACACGAGATAATTCTTGGAGTCTTTATATAATTTTAAAGAAAAAAAATACAAGATTTTGATTCCAAAAAAGTAGAAAAGGTTTATTTTTTTTTTCTTTCTTTAGTGAAAGGTTATCAATCTTTAACTTAACACAGGATATTATTCTAGATTGGTGATCGGTTGAATTGATTTACAAAATCTAATATTTCCCTTCACATATTATTCTTTTTAAATTAGAGGATTCGATCTGAAAGAATTAGTACTCCATATTCTTTAATCAACATCTTATTGTTACTCTTTAACTGGAATAAAAACAACTCTGAGCAATATTTTATTGTTCTTCTTTTTCATTATTGTTATTATTTGAATCATTTTATCTATCACCTCCTCTATTGGAAAGTTTGTTAAGTTCTCGTCTTTTTATCCTGTCTGGATTCTCTGTTTGACCAGACAGTTTACTTGTTTCTTTTGAAACATACCACTCGTTTGATTTATCACTAGAATCCTTTTTTCTTTATAAAGATTCAATCTTTTTTGACTGATTGATTATTCTTTTGATTCATGGCGATATAATAAAAACTCTTTGAACGTCCAGTCAAAATGGATTGAGCTAATGAAAAAGCTCTTGATGCTTTTCCATCTATTTTAGACTTCCAAACATGATTACGAATCTTTTTCTTTGATCTGGAAGTACGTTTCTTTGGAACTGCCATAACGAAGTATATAGATTTGAGTCTATTATATTATTTTAAGATAATCCTAAGAGATTATAGAACTGTATTGAGACGTATTGATAGAATACATATAATTAAGAGATTAAAAGGGTCTTTAGAAACAGGAATAAAGTAAATAAGAACAGTGACTTTTGGGATAAAATCTATTAATTATTCTAACTATGAGAATGAGTAACTAACCAACTAATTCCTTTCCATCTGAACAAATAGAATCTACTACAAATCGAATAAGATCTTGTCTATATCCTAATTTCTTACGTGTCTTATGCTTCGAATCGATCTTTGATATTATTCTCTTTTTATCAAAGCAAGGATGTAAGATTCGTCCCCTAACAATTGCGTTCCTCAGCCACGGATGTCCAAGATCAATCTTAGATCCTTCACTTATTAATAAAACTCTACATAGTGATATCTTAGTATTCGGCTTTAATAGGTTAAGGCCAATCAATGTGAAACGGCGAATGTCATAGAATCTTCCTGGTTCTACTCGGAGTTGTTTTCCCCCGGTGTCAATTATTGCATACTTATTTGCCATGGCTCTTTGTTTTAAGCGAGTTGATAAGATGAGTTCTAATCAACTTTATTAAGATTAAAGAAAGAAAAGAGACTCTAATAAGTATCTCTGACATATCTGAATATTGTCAAGTTTCAATTGGATTGAGATAGATATTTATCAACTATTTTCTCTTTGTATTATCGAACAGAGTCTAGTAAGTAAGAGTTGTTTTTTATACATTAATACAAATCTTTTGAATCTAAAAGGAAGATATTGATCATATAATTTGGATAAAAGATGTTTATGAAATCATTATATGCATATGCTTGGATTGTTCCTATATGTCCATTTGTAACTTCCGGGTTGATTGGATTGCTCTTATTTCTATTCCCACGAGTCATTAGAGATCTTCGTCGTGTATGTGCTATGCTTAGCATTTTTTCATTATTTATCGCAATGTATATCTCTTTCAATCTATTTCATCAGCAAATTGTTAATCATTTAACTTATGAGCATTCATGGTTATGGATGCTTAATGGGGATATTTCTATATGGATTGGTTTTCTATGTGATCCACTTACTTTGATCATGTCAATATTAGTTACTACTGTAGGCATTTTGGTTATGATTTATAGTGATAGTTATATGTATCATGACCAAGGATATGTAAGGTTCTTTATTTATTTGAATCTATTTGCTGCTTCGATGCTAGGATTAGTCTTTAGCCCCAATTTGATACAAATCTACATATTTTGGGAATTAGTAGGAATGTGCTCATATTTGTTGATAGGTTTTTGGTTTGCACGACCAAGTGCTGCTAATGCTTGTCAAAAAGCTTTTGTAACTAATCGTATAGGAGATTTTGGATTCTTATTAGGTATATTAGGCATGTATTGGATAACAGGTAGTTTTGAGATCCGTGAATTGTGTGATTGATTCAATGAAATAACTTCTACTAATAGTGTTAGTTATTCTTTTGCTAACATATGTGCGCTATTATTATTCTTGGGTCCAGTAGCTAAATCTGCGCAATTCCCACTTCATGTATGGTTGTCTGACGCTATGGAGGGACCAACTCCTATTTCAGCTCTTATACATGCTGCTACTATGGTAGCTGCTGGGATTTTCTTTGTAGGCCGGATGTTTAATATCTTTGAACATTTACCTTTAAGCATGAATATTATATCTTGGATAGGAGCGGTGACTGCTCTCCTGGGAGCGACATTAGCTCTTGCCCAGAAAGATCTCAAAAGGGGTTTAGCCTATTCTACTATGTCTCAATTGGGCTATATGATGTTAGCTTTAGGTATTGGTGCCTATCAGTCTGCTTTATTTCATCTTATTACACATGCTTACTCTAAAGCTTTATTATTCTTGGGATCTGGTTCAGTAATTCACTCGATGGAAAAATTTGTTGGATATTCTCCAATAAAGAATCAAAACATGTTCTTTATGGGTGGTTTACGAAAATATATGCCAATTACTGGAACAACTTTTTTATTTGGTACTCTATCTCTTTGTGGTATACCCCCTTTTGCTTGTTTTTGGTCGAAAGACCAAATTATTGTAAAGAGTTGGTTATGTTCCTCTTATTTTGGATGTATAGTTTCATCTACAGCGATTTTAACTGGATTTTATATGTTTCGTATATATCTTCTTACTTTTGAAGGTGAGTTCCGTGCTAACAGAAGTGATATCAATACTTTTTCACTTGTCGATAGCACTCTTATTTGGGGTAATACCAGAATGATGGATTCAAAAAAAGAGAAGCGTAATGCTTTTTCCTTTTTACAATACAAGAGCATTGATTTGAAGAACAATTCAATCAAAGGGTATAAGCAAAAGAATTTCCTTATTTCTCAGGATTCTTATCTTTCAGAATCTATTTATCCTAAAGAGTCAGATTCTTTGATAATAATACCTTTGATGATATTGTCAATACCGACATTATTCATTGGATTGATAGGAATTCATTTCTTTCAAACAGAAACCAGCCTTGATTCACTTGCAGAATGGTTAATTCCTCTTAGAGGCTTTTCTAACTATGAACAGAACCCTGAGAATATATTCAGTGTCTTGGTCGAATCACTAGGTTCTGTTAGTTTATCCGTGGTTGGAATATCTATTTCATATATTCTTTATGGACCTATATCTTTTTATTCAAAGAGTTTATCCAAGTATAAACAATGGTTAGATCCAGGTCTTGTCTTTCTTCAAGATTTGTCACAAAATCGGGGTTATATCGATTATTTTTATGAGAAATACCTAATAAGAGGTATGCGTTCTGTGAGCAAGCTTATTGCAATCTTTGACGAATGGGTAATCGACGGAATGATCAATGGTATCGGTATTTCGAGTCTTCTAGGGGGAGAGAGTGCGAGATACGGGGAAGGCGGGAGAGTATCCTCTTATTTATTCGGATTAATGATTGGGATCGTTCCATTGCTAATTGTTTTTGTTTATCTCGTTTCCTAAGATAAGAGTATTGCAAGATAATATATTGCTCCTGTTCCTAGAAGTAGAAGAATCCTGTGATTATTCTACTATGTTTCTCGAAAAAGGAGAAACAGAAACTAATGGTTGTTGATTGATCGATACGCATCTTAGCTTAGGGGGGGGGCTGGTGCGGAAGATTTTAGTCATGATTGATTGTCCCCCCCTAGGGTAGGGGGCTCTATCCGAGGAGGCAGAGGGGATTGCTATCATTACCGCTTCGTCCTATAATAAGAGTTAGGGTGTACGCTATGAAGTCCCGAAGGAAGCTCTGTGTCTTCGAATAGTTAACGTCTTACAGGTGTTGGGTTAAGAGGCGGCTCACGAGACAAGAGTCTTTGAATGTATATGGGATTCAATCCTCTGCAATCTTCCTCGGTAGCTCAGTGGTAGAGCGGTCGGCTGTTAACCGATTGGTCGTAGGTTCAAACCCTACCCGGGGAGATTCATCTATTTCCAGTGGAAAAGAGGATAGTTTGAATGATGTAGATATTGACGCTTCTCTTCAATCAGTCTCTGTTTTGATCTCGTGGGGGTCTAAATGATCGAAAGCTTCTATTCCAATCGCTCGTGTTATTAGACTAGATATTCGAATCTTGGAAACCTTTCATTCCTGCTCCCTTACTTATAGAGGGGGTTGTGTCGATCTGTGATAATAGCCCGTTTAGGGTCCTAATCGGCCCCATTCCCAATGATCCGAGGATTCGGCTCAAATCCTTCCTTATAGAACAGAAGTAACTGCTG